GTTGTTAAAGATAACCATAAAAAGGATCCAACGGATCCGGGGCGCCAAAGGCGCCTGTGAATCCGCTTCCAAAAGGCCCGACAAGGGCGCCGTCCGTTGGCGCCCCAAACCAAATAATCTCTACCCCTTGGTCTTTTTTATTGGCGCCTTGGGGATCCGAAGGATCCCTTTGGCGCCCTTTTAAAAACATATCGGCGCCGAAGGCGCCCATTTTAACCCCGGCGCCGACGGACGGCGCCCTAGCTTTCAAACATAGGGATCCTATGGATCCCCTCCGTTGGATCCGGATCCGAAGGATCCCTACGGGCGCCTTCGCGCGCCGATCCAGCGGCCGATTGACCAACGACCGACCAAAGGACTTTGGTCCATTGGTCGTTGGTCGGGGGCGGAGCCCCCATCCCTATCACAGATGTTTTTTTTGCCCGGTACAAGCCGGGACCCCTTGGGGATCCTTCGGATCGGCGCCTTAGGGATCCTAACGATCCCCAAGGCGCCAACGGCCCCAAAGGGCGCCGAAGGCGCCGAGTCCCTCATTTTATTCCACCCGGTTGGCCCCAAACGACCTTGGGGCCGGGGCCCGAAGGGCCCCGTCCCGAGCTCCTTTTTGGGCCCGGAAACCACCCGGCGCCAAAGGCGCCAACCGGCGCCGAGGGCACCAACCAGCCCAGCAACGCTGGCATTAATAGGGCGCCGAAGGCGCCCCAAAGGCAGATAAATAGGGGGCGTGCAGGCGGGGATACCAATAGGGCTTACTGGCTGGGTGTCTATTGGGCACCCATGCTGGGTTTCTAGTTCTGGTGTTAGCACTTGTTGTGGTGTTTGTTCGGCGCCGAAGGCGCCCCAATCTCATTTGTGTTCATTGCTGGGTCGTGCATGTTGAGGTTACACCACCTAGTCCTGACATCCAAATATTACCCACTCCGATGGAATATAGAGAAGGTGCTAAGTTTAAAGGGGGCGCCTTTGGCGCTACGGTTCGAAAAACTCCCAAAAATATGGGGACCGGCGCCGAAGGCGCCGGGATGGTGGGCCGAGAAATAGGGCGCCGAAGGCGCCCGAAAAGCGAACAATGGGGCGCCAAAGGCGCCGGGCGCCGAAGGCGCCCGAGGGGAAGAAACAGGATCTGAAGGATCCCAAACCCGGGGGAAGAAACAGGATCTGAAGGATCCCAACCCGGGGGTAAAACCCAAACAAGGGGAAATATACGAGAACATTAGAAGAGCGCCAGGAAAGCCTGGTAACCACCCAACCGGCGCCGAGGGCGCCGCACACCCAGGAAAGCCTGGCAACCACCCAACCAGCCCAAACCAAACCAAACCAAACCAAACCAAACCAAACCAAACCAAACCAAGTCTAGTCTAGTCTAGTCTAGTCTAGTCTAGTCTAGTCTAGTCGAGCCCCCCCACTGGAGCTCCGGGGGTCCGGCCCGCGAGTCGAGTCGAGCCCCAAAGGAAAAGAGTTCAAAGGGCTCGTACGTAGCAATACAAGGGGTGGTCCTTTTTCTCTTACTTATGTATGTATATTTATATCTTAGGGGAATAAAAGAGGAAACCGGCTTAGGGGATCCGAAGGATCCGGGGCGCCTTCGGCGCCCGTCCGTTGGATCCGGCCGGAAGAATAATCGGACCGAACCGGCGCCGAAGGCGCCGGTCCGGTTTTTGCCCCAAAGGCGCCTATGGCGCCGGTCGGCGGGCCCGGCATAAGTTGGGGGAAGTTCTTTTGGGGCCGTTAAAAAAGTTCCTATGTAGTTCCGTTATATTCATAAAATAAATTAGATAGATATCCTAATAAGGGGACTAATACAAGAAAATATCCAAAATAAAATATAGTTGCAATTCTACCTATTAAAACATAAGGCTCGGTACCAGCTGGTGCCGATCCAATTCAAGTTAAAATAAAAAAATCGCCAACAATAAATCAAAAAAAGAATTTAGCTACAGGATTAAATGTTAAACTTCTTATTTTGGAGCGATCTAATATAGGCATTAATAATAAAACCAAAATACTTGCGAATAATGCTAAGACACCCCCCAACTTATTGGGAATAGATCTTAAAATAGCATAGGCAAATAAAAAATATCATTCAGGTTGTATATGAACAGGTGTGACTAATGGGTTTGCTTGAATAAAGTTTTCAGGATCTTGTAATAATGTTTCAATTCGAGGTTCTATTCCAATTATTACAAATACCCCTAACAGTATTAAAAAGCCTAATATATCTTTTATAGTAAAATAAACATGAAATGTGGATCTGTCTGACAAACTAACAACACCTAAGGGATTATTCGCGCCCTTTTCATGTAAAGTTAATAAATGAGCTAGCACAAGACCAACTAAAACAAAAGGCAATAAATAGTGTAAACTAAAAAAACGATTTAGAGTACAATTAGACACACTAAACCCACCTCAAATTCACTCAACAATAGAACCCCCTACACTAGGGATGGCCGAAACTAAATTTGTTATAACAGTGGCCCCTCAAAAGGACATTTGTCCTCAAGGTAAAACATACCCGATAAAAGCGGTTAACATCATAATAAAATATATTAAAACACCAACAATTCAAGTTAATACACGACTGTAACTACCATAGTAAAGTCCTCTACCAATATGACAATAAACACAAATAAAAAATAAAGAAGCACCATTAGCATGTACATATCTTAAAATTCAACCATAATTAACATCACGAACAATATGTGCAACAGAGGAAAAAGCTAAACTAACATCACTCCGATAATGCATCGCCAACAAAACACCAGTTAAAATTTGAATACCTAAACAAAGACCTAATAAAGAACCAAAATTTCATCAGTAACTAATATTACTTGGAGTTGGAAGATCTATAATATCATTTACGGGTGCTAATAACCCTGTCTTTCTTAATCTCATTTTATATTCCAAAACAATAAGGACTTCCTTAACCAACGGGTCCGCAACCCGAGCCAACGCTGATCAATTTTGATAGATTGAGTAGGATTTGAACCTACATTGTAAAAACACTCCTTTACAGGGAGCCGCATAAGCCATTCTGCCATCAATCTAAAAAGAATAAAAAGCGAACGGGGGGGGGGCCGGCGCCGAAGGCGCCCCCAACCCAATGCTGTCTAGGGGAGTGGGGCTCGAACCCACAACTTTAGAGCCAAATTCTAAGGTTTTTCCAGTTTAACTACCCCCTCCCAAGCCGGCCCCAAACGAGCTACAAAACAGGGCCCGTAGGGCCCCGGGGGACCCCCCCCAAAGGTCGTTTTTGGCCAGGCCGAAGGTACCGGCGCCAAAGGCTCCCAGGGCGCCGAAGGCGCCGGATCCGCAATCGAATAGCAGAGTTAGGAATCGAACCTAAATCAATGGGACATGAGCCCAGTAACTTGCCATTAGTCTACCCTGCCCCGCTTTCAGGCGCCCCCCTATTCAATGTTCGGGCGCCGTAGGCCGGCCGACCAATGGCCAATGGGCGCCGTCCGTCGGCGCCGATCCGAAAGATACCTTTTGGGGCCAACGGATCCGTTGGATCCCATCGGTCGGGCGCCTTCGGCGCCGATCGGGCGCCTTCGGCGCCCATCCGGGGAGCGGGTCCACCGATATTTCCCGCCCGCCCGGGAAAATTGGTTGGGGCGGGACCCCAAAACGACCTTGGGGCCGTTTGAGCCAGAGCCGGATCCAACGGATCCAAGGTCGGCCGGAGTATGAAAGACAGGATTTGAACCTGTATCCTACATTTTATCAAAATGCGACTATACCTTTTAAGCTACTTTCACAAACAAGACCCATAGGGCTTGGTAAAAAAGCCGGTGTGTCCCCCAGGCGCCCCCAAAGGACTTGGCTAGTGGGCTTGTACCCGGCCCAATTTTAGGGGGGCGCCTAGCCTAGAGAGAGACCGGCTTTGGGGGCGCCTTTTCTCACTTCCAAAAATCGCGGCGGGCGGGGCGCCACATCACATCACGCCCCGCCTCAACTTTTTAAAAACGCAATGGGATCCAACGGATCCTATATTGATTTTAAAAAATCAATCAATAGGGGTAAACGGTTCCAATAATTTAACCTCTTAATAAATTTAATGCTTTAATTGTGATTGTTCCTGTTAATCTAAAATAAGCTACTAAAATAGCTAATCCGATCGCGGACTCCGCCGCCGCTACGGTTAAAACCATTAGTGAAAATATTATTCCTAATAAATTATCTAGTGTTACTGAATATACTATTAATAAATATGATATTGCTAATAATATTAGTTCAATGGACATTAATATTAAAATTATATTGTTTTTATTTATTATTATACCTGAAACACCAGTTGTAAATAAAATGATTGATACTAATAAATATCCTGTTGTCACTTATTATCCCCTCAACAGGCTGGATTTTATAGATAATTTGTTAGTTAATCCTTTTGCAACGGGTGGGGCCGGTGCCAATGACCGATGCGGCGCCGTCCATTGGCGCCCCAGGTCAATCGGATCCCGGCGCCGTCCGTCGACGCCCCACAGAAACAGCAACCGATCGGCGCCAAAGGCGCCGAATGGTCAATCGGTCAATCGGCCGGGCTGAGCCCGGCCCGGCCCGGCCCGGCCCGGCTTGCTTGGGGGACCCCCCAAACGGCGCCTTCGGCGCCCCTATGAGGCATATTCGGCGCCGAAAGGCGCCTACCCCCCAATCGGAGCTCAGAATAGGAGCCGGAGGCAGCGCCTTCGGCGCGGCCCCAAGGTCGTTTGGGGCCAGGGGTGCCCTTTTTGAAGCCCCTAGGGGGGAGGGCGCCTTCGACCTTCGGGGGGACCCCCCTAAAAGATACCTTTTGGGGGCCCCAACGACCAATTGACCGAAGGTCGCGGGGCGGATCCTAATGATCCGGAGGCGGAGGCGGAGGCGGATCCAACGAATCTGCCCCCGATATAATAAATGACAATAAACAGCTATATAACAGTAACAATAAAATTATTAATAATATTTGTACCATTATTATTATCAGTCGCTTATTTAACATTAGCCGAAAGAAAAGTTTTGGGTTTAATGCAAAATAGAAAGGGACCAGCAATTGTTGGACCTTGGGGTCTAGTACAGCCAATAGCAGATGGAGTAAAATTATTAACAAAAGAGTTGATAATACCGAGTCAAGCAAATAAATTTATGTACTATATAGCTCCAATAATTTCATTTACCTTAGCTATTTTAGCTTGAGCAATAGTAACAATGGACCAAGGAGTTTTATTAAGTGATTTAGATATAGGGGTTTTATATTTTTTTGCAATATCTTCTCTTAGTGTATATGCAATTTTATTATCAGGTTGAGCTAGTAATTCAAGATATCCTTTTTTAGGAGCAATAAGATGTGCGGCGCAAATGATAAGTTATGAAGTAGCAATAGGGTTAATAATAATATCAGTAATTCTTTGTGTCGGATCCTTAAATATTTCTGAAATAGTTTTAAGTCAAAAATCTGTTTGATTAATTATACCTTTATTTCCAGCAGCTATTATGTTTATGGTTGCAAGTTTAGCAGAAACAGCCAGAGCACCGTTTGATTTAACTGAGGGTGAATCTGAACTTGTTTCAGGATTTAATGTAGAATACTCATCATTGTCTTTTGCATTATTTTTTTTAGCAGAATATTCAAATATAATATTAATGAGTTGTATGATGACAATATTTTTTCTAGGAGGATGGTTATCACCATTGGGGGATCCGTTGGATCCCATTGCATGGTTTTTGGCTCCCACTGGTGCCCTGTCCGGCGGGAGCGCCGTTTGATTTTTTACAAAATCTTCGATTTTTATTCTATTTTTTCTATGATCTCGAGCATCATTTCCAAGAATAAGATATGACCAATTAATGAAATTATTATGAAAAACATATTTACCATTAAGTTTAGGATTAGTCGTATTGACAGCAGGTATTTTAATAGGTTTCAATGGGGTGCCACCACCATATTAAAGGGCACCTAAAGCCAAATATAAAAAGTAAATATTCAAGAAATAAAACAGGGGTCGCCGGAGCATTGTTTCCTTTTTTTTAGCATCCGACCGAGGCGCCTTCGGCGCGGGCTCCCTTGATATATCGGCCCCAAAGGGGGGTCCCCCAAACGGCCTTGGAAGGGATCCAACGGATCCCGTGAGCTCCTTTGGGGGGGGCGGTTCCAGTGTACACTAACAGGTGGATCCGTCCCCGGCCTATATAATTAAATGGTATAATATCCGTTTTACAAGCGGAGATTGGTGGTTCAATTCCATCTATAGGTATTAATAGGCGCCCTTGGCGCCGGTCCCAAAAGGGAGGGGTGCTTTCACGCCCCTCCCCCCTAGCAATTATCAATAAGGTGGGGCCCTTCTTGTCCCGCCCTTATAAACTGGCAAAAAGGAGGGGCACAAGTGTGCCCCACGCTGGGTAGTTGGGGGATTGGCAGGATCTTCCTGGATTTTTTTAGGTGGGCGCCGAAGGCGCCTATGGGAACAGGCGAGCAGGTTGGGTGGTCGGCGCCCTCGGTGCCGGTTTCACCTTCACTACAGGGGCCCTAGATTATTCACTACAGTATTAGATAATCGTTGGGCCGGGCCCCGGGGGTGTTATCTATTTTACGGCTATATTGAAACCAAGGGGGTCCATTGGATCCCATTTCTTAAGGTAGATTCGGTACCGAGGCAGGCCCCGACCGAAGGCGCCGGATTGGTCGCCTACCGGTCCCAAACGACCGAGGAGGCGCTGGCTCCGCCTCCTCAGGGATCCAATGGATCCTGAGCTCCTTGGGCCCATTAACCTGTCCTTTTTAACTCAAATTTGGTTAATATTCTCCCCACCCCACAGGCGATATATAAAAGAAAAAAAGGGCAATTCGAGGGGGCCCTCCTTCGTATTCTTTTAATCCGAGTTGAAGAAAAAGTCCGACCCAATGTGCAAACTTTGGAATTGATATGTTAAAAAAAGGGCAAGGGGTCGGGCGCCTTTGGCGCCCGACCAACGACCTTCGGTCAATTGGCCGTTGGTCGGTCAATCGGCGCCCGCCCAACCCCAAAAGGGGCAGGGGGACTTCGTTTTGGTTCCCGAACGAACTATCGGGCAATCGGGCGCCTTCGGCGCCCACTAACGGGCAATCAATCGGGCTATCAATCATCTACTTATAGTTATATTTTAATATTACCAGGTTTTGGTATAATATCGCAAATATTATCTCTTTTCTCATATAAAAAACAAATCTTTGGTTATTTAGGTATGGTCAAATAGGCCGGCGGGTTTAAAGACCCGTTATCATTTCGCTATATGCCGAAAAGATCTATTGGGTTTCAAAATGATATCTGACTACCCCCGGTACTCGCCCGGCTTGATTGGGATTAGACCAGCCCCGGCTTGTACAAGCCGGGGCCCGACCGATTGACATGGGCGCCGAAGGCGCCGGAGGGGGGACCATGGCGCCTATGGCGCCGCCGGTCGGTCAGACCAATATTTTGTAAAAGAGATCAATCGGCAGGAAATCCATTTGGGCGCCTTTGGCGCCGATCCTTTTCGTCCAGAAAAGGCTTTTTGAGATCCTCAGAGACTGTACGCGAAAAACTCGGGCGGACGCTCCAAAAGGGGTGTTAGTTAAACTGGTATAACTATAGTTTTGCAAGCTATTATTATAGGTTCGAGTCCTGTACACTCCAAACTGGGGGACCCCCCGGGCCCCCCCCCCAAACGGCGCCTTCGGCGCCCCTATAAGGCATCTTTTGGGGCCCAGGGATCCTAACGATCCCCGCACAGAATCCGTTGGCGGAGGCGGAGGCGGAGGCGGATCCAACGGATCCTCGGTCGTTTGGGGGCCGATGACAAGGGCGAAAAAGGCGCCGGATTGGTTTTAGGGTTAGGGGCGGCCGGAGCTAAGCGAGAGACCGTGTGGCTCGGCTTGGCTGTTGTGATGCAATTGGTAGACATGGCGGATTTAGGCTCTGTCTCTTGTAAGTTCAACTCTTACCAACAGCCTAATCCCCTCATTGGGCCCGCGGGGCCCATCGGTCGGTGCACAGAGCCCAAAATCCCTGACCAAGGATCGGCGGCTGGGGGATCCTTCGGATCCCAGCCGCCTCGGACGCCGGTCGGGGGCGCGTGTATGCGCGATATAAGATGAATCCAGAATTTAAAACGATTTTTTATTCGACCCTATTAGGAGTTGGCATTATTTTACTTTTAGTTTCTATATCATTCGCACTTGGTAATTCGAGAATCGGATCTACGAGGCCCGATTCAGAAAAAAGTTCAATATATGAATGTGGTTTTGATCCTTTTGGAAAAATAAGAACACCTTTTGCGATCAAGTTCGTGTTGGTTGGGATATTATTTATGATTTTCGATATAGAAGTTTCTTTTTTATTTCCTTGAAGTATTGTATTTAATCAACTTAATCTGTTTAGTTTTTGAGTTGTATACACCTTTTTAGTTATTTTATCTTTAGGTTTAGCCTATGAATGATTAAAAGGCGGACTAGAGTGAGATTAATAGGTTAGTAAAGGAATGTTAGCCTCGCATAAAAAAAACGACCAACGGCGCCTTCGGCGCCTTGACACCTTTTCGGTACCGAACGACCAATTGGGGCCCCAAAAGATGGGATCCGTTGGAGCCCATTGGTTTGGGGGGGTCCCCCCCCGAAGGTCGTTGGGCGGCGCCGAAGGATCCCCAAGGGATCCCTGCAGATTTAAAAAACGCCTCCCTAACAAGAGTACTTGGCGGCGCCTTTGGCGCCGCGGGACCCCGACCCGGACCCGGCTCACGGGTCCGCCCCAAGTCGGGTCATGCCCGCCCCCCCAAAGAAAAATATAAGGACAAACAATTAATTTAGGATGGAAGACTAGGATTTCTTTTAAACATTTGATTGGAGTAATTACATTGAAGATCATGGGCGCCCCATAGGGGCGCCTGGGGCGGATCGGATCCAACGGATCGGATCCGGCGGGCCGGCACCGCCAAAGGCCCGTTTTTTGCCCAATTTTTGTCCGGTGCGGCGCCGAAGGCGCCCATCCGGCGCCTTTGGCGCCATTCAAAGGATTCGGACGAGAAAAAATACTGGAAACTGAATCATCTTAGTACCAAAATAAAAAATCAACCGAGATCCCAAAAGTAGTGAGAACGAAAATGGGAAAATTTTATCGAACAAAGAGGGTAAGGTAAATCTTTTACAGTCCCGTAGATAAAAAAAAGATAGTTAGGGTCATGGACGCCAAAAGCGTCGCGCTTTGTAGACGGGCGCCGAAGGGCGCCGGACGGCGCGTTGGCATTGGGGCGCTGCAATAAAAAGACATAGTTGGGGCCCAGCCGGGCCCGTCTTTAGCACCCCACGGGGTCCCGCCCTCGCTTTCAAAAACGAGAAATACCGATAGTGAAACAGTACTGTGAAGGAAAGTTGAAAGAGAGTTGAAATAGAACCGGAAATCCTAAATAAAAAGCAGTAGGCTTACAGTGCCTGCGTACCTTTTGCATAAGTGGTTCGCAAGTTTTTAATTTGGCAAACTTAAACCGTAAGGTAGAGGTGATACGAAGGTGAAATAGTCAAATGAACCCGAAACCAAGTGATCTACCCCTGATCTGGCGCGGGCGTCGGGCCCAAATGGGCCCCGTGCCGCGGCCGAACCGGTGGATGTGGCAAAATCCTCGGATGAATTGGGGATAGTGGTGATACGCCAATCGCACTTGGATATAGCTGGTTTTCTGCGAAAACTATCTAAGTAGTGCCGGCACTCTTTTTGCCGAGTCAGGCGTAGGACGATAAGGCCCTATGTCTAATGGGAAACAACCCAAATCATTAGTTAAGGACATAAAAGCGGGGCGGGAATTCCCGCCCCCTCGCTTGTGTAACTTAAAAGTAAAGTGTGTAGTTTCGACCTACAAGATAGAGGTGCAACTCCTTTCACAAGTTAATCCCCCAACCGACCGACCAACGGCCAATTGGGGCCCAAAAAGATACCTTATAGGGGCGCCTTCGGCGCCGTCGGTCAATTGATCGGGCGCCATCGCCCCATCGGAATAGTGGAGCGACGGCGGGCGCCAATTGGGGTCCCCAAAAGATACCTTTACCGAACGACCAACGGCGCCTTCGGCGCCTCAGATACCTTTTCGGTACCGAGCGACCTTAGGACGGGGCCCTTCGGGCCCCGGGTCCGAAGGACCCCGCGGATCCAACGGATCGGATCCAACGGATCCCGCCGCCGGGGATTGGGGGCGAGCCTTTGGCGGTGCCTCGTTGTTGGGAAAACCCATGGTAGCAGCTTATTTTGATCAATTTAATATTATTCCTATTTTTTCAATTTGAGTATATGGGGGATCCATTGGATCCCCCTTTTGAATTAATGGTGAGTTTTTTTGTGTTAGTAATACTTTATTTATGATGAGTTTTGCAGTTTTTCTTTTTTATACGATCGGCGCCAAAGGCGTCAATGGGGGTTCTTTAATTCCAAATAGAGTTTTAACCGGATTAGAACTAATTTATTCACATTTTTATACAGTTTTGAAAGATAATTTAGGAAATAAAGGTGGTAATTATTTAGCATTTGTGTTATCTTTATTTATTTTAATTCTTTTTGGAAATGGATTAGGTCTTTTCCCCTATGTGTTTACTCCTACAGTCCATATGGTTATAACATTAGGTTTATCTTTTGCGATTATCATGGGAACTACGCTTTCAGGTTTAATAACCTTTCGTCTTAATTTTTTTAGTATTTTAATGCCACAAGGTGCTCCTTTAGCTTTAGCCCCTTTGCTGACTGCTATTGAAACATTAAGTTACATTTCACGAGCAATCTCTCTTGGTGTTAGATTGGCCGCAAATATTAGTTCAGGACATCTTCTTTTTAGTATTATTGCAAGTTTTGCATGAAAAATGATTAGTACTGGTATTTTAGTTGGATCTTTTGTACCTTTTGCGATATTAATTTTTGTTACAATATTAGAAATGGCGGTAGCTATTATTCAAGCTTATGTTTTTACTTTATTAACTATTGTATATCTTAGAGATACTGTTGAGCTACATTAAAAGTGGGGGGCGTCAGCCCGCCTTTGGCATTGGCGTCGGCGGGCGCCCCGGCGCCCGGGAGATTAGGTTAAAGGCAAACTCTTAGTCTTCAAAACTATCAAAATCGGTTCAAGTCCGGTATCTCCTGATAATACAAAAAGGGGATCCATTGGATCCCGCACTGGTACCTTTGGGGCCGGAGGGGGCGATACATTGGATCCCCTTTTAACAACAGTAGATCCTCCCTTTTGTTTGCTGTCATGGCGAAATGAGGTAGACGCGAAAGATTTAAAATCTTTTCGGTAAATCGGTGAAAGTTCAAGTCTTTCTGACAGCCATTATTCGCGGCGCCAAAGACCCATGACCGGTTTGGTAGGATCCATTGGATCCCAGGGGGGCGCCAAAGGCGCCCCTAAGGCAAGACAAGGCAGGCCCCGACGCCTTTGGCGCGAGGTTGTAGTTTAATTGGAAGAGCTACGGCTTGTCGAGCCGTACGGTAGGAGTTCAACTCTCCTCAATCTCGAAATAAAGACCCAACCGGAGAGATGGGGTGGCGGCGCCAAAGGCGTCGCGCCAGACCGGCTTGTCTAAGCCGGGCTCCCGGGGGCCGCCGCGGCGCCGAAGGCGCCGTATCCGCCCCGGGACCGACCAACGACCGACCAAAGGACTTTGGTCGGTAAATCGGTCTTTTGTCGGTCCGGGGCCCGAAGGGCCCCGCGCTGGTCAATCGGCCGCTCCCTTTTTCCCCCCGGGGAAGCCCGAAGGTCGGCGCCGAAGGCGCCCAATTCTTTTTGTTTGGCTTGTTCAAGCCGGGCCCAAGGAGCTCGGGACCGGGCGCCGAAGGCGCCGGGCCGCGCCGAAGGCACCGCCCGACCAACGAACGGCGCCGAAGGCGCCCCCCCCCCAAAAGGTATCTTTTGGGGCCCCAATTGGCCTTTGGGCGGTAGGGGCCCGAAGGGCCCCTACCGTGGCGGATCCGCTGGATCCGCGCAGGTCGTTTTTTTATCGGCGCCGAAGGCGCCCAGTTGGTCGAATTGGATGTCAGCGGTATTTTGCTAAGGCGCTTTTTTGAAGCCGCTCCCCCGGCTTCTATAGTTCAAAAGGTAGAACAATTGGCTTCTATCCAATTAATAAGAGTTCGAGTCTCTTTAGAAGTTTAAAAAGGGGCACCCCGGAAAGGCATGGGCGCTGGGTTTCAGGCCGGCCTTCCACCCCTGGTTAGAGGGGTGGATCTCAGCACTTTTTTATTGCCTTCGGCGTTGGCGCCGGCGCCGTTTGGGCGCCGTCCGTCGGCGCCGGTTTCTTTCCCTCGCTCGGGGCGCCTTTGGCGCCCCTATAGTTCGCTTTTTATATTTTATTTTTCCGGCGCCTTCGGCGCCCAAATCTGGTAAAAGTAATTGTTTTTCTACTTCAACTGATTCCCCCTGTATTATTCTTTCGAAGTGCTCGGGGCGCCGCCCCAAGGTCGGCGGCGCCCCGAGCCTGGCTTGGACGCCTTCGGCGCCGTGGGCAATTGGTCGTTGGTCGTTGGGGCCCCCAAAAGGTATCTTCGGCGCCGAAGGCGCCCGTTGGTCGGTCGGCACGAACCGTTTGCCATCGGGCGGGCGCCTTTGGCGCCCGATGGCCCCGTTAGATCCCTTACGAGATGGAAGAAATGTATCTTAGAGAGGATGTTTTATTTATAATATTATCAAGTATTACCGTAATAGCTGCTATTATGACAATTTCTTCAGGAGCAATCCCAAAACAATCTTCGGCGGTTACTCCTATCTATTCACACAACTTTTTAGCATCTGTTTTTTGATTAATATTAGCATTTATTGGTAGTTCTGGTCTTTTTATTGTATTAGGTATGGAATTTTTGGGTTTAATTTTTTTAATTGTATATGTCGGGGCTATTTGTATTATTTTTTTATTTGTAATAATGATGATCCCCGGGGGATCCTTTGTTGGGGCATCGGGCGCCAAAGGCGCCCATTTTATTTTTAATTGAGGGTCTAGCCCTCAATCTAGCAAAAGTGGGCCCTCAACGACCTTTGGTCGGGCCCAGTATAAAGCTACTTTTGGGGGACCGGCGCCTTCGGCGCCGAATGATAAAACCGGGGCCGGCGCTTATAGCGCCGCCCCCTCTAATACCGCGATTGGGGTTTTAATAGGAGCAATTTTAGGCGCCGAGCTAAGCGCGGCTGTTCCTGAATCCTTTTTAAATAATTCGAAGACGGGATCTTTTAGATCCCCACCCACTATACAACTCGGTGTCGAAAGCATCCTAGAATCAGATCAAAAAAATATTTCCCCTGGGTTCCAAAATTGGATTAATATGCGGGGCGCGGTAGGCGCCCCCGAAGAGTCCTTGGGGCGCCTTTGGCGCCCTTTTGGCGAACCCGATGGGGCGCCTTTGGCGCCCCATTCTTTTTTTACCTTAAATGGTTCCGGAGGCTCGAATCTTGAAGCTATCGGTTCCGTATTATATATAAATTATTATTATGTTTTTATTCTAGTTAGTTTTATATTACTAGTCGCTATGATAGGTGCTATTGTATTAGGTCTACAATCATCGAACAGAAATTAGATTTTTCCGGGGGGGTCGAAGCTTTGCCCGTTTTACAAGGGCGAAAGCCCGCCCGGGGCCCTTCGGGCCCCGCACTGGGATCCATTGGATCGGCGCCGGCCATCGATCGATCGACCGACCGGTTGACCAACGACCTTCGGGGGGACCCCCCCCAAAAGGTATTTTTTGGGGCCCCAATTGGCCGTTGGGGCGGATCCGCTGGATCCGCTCGGATGGCGCCGAAGGCGCCGATCCGACCGGCCCGTCTTGGTTTTAAGGGCGAAAGCCCTTGTAAAACTTTTTAAATACTTGAGGTATTTGACTATCAAATCCTATACAAAAAGGACGCCCGGGGCCCTTCGGGCCCCGAAGGTCGTTGGCGCCGAACGTAAATCTAAAAAGTTAGGGCGCCGTCCATCGGCGCCCAGAATAGAACATATATATTACCAGTTAACAGTTAGAAGAAATCGAGATTGGAAGCGACCGGGCGCCAAAGGCGCCCCCCCTAGCAACTAAAAAGCGAACAGCAGGAAGTTTACGAGATTGAAAAGAATTGAACTTTTATCATTCAAGTTAACAGCTTGATGTTTTACCGATTAAACTACAATCTCTCAAAGGAAGACCAGAAAGGGGAGTTGATTGAACCCGACCGATTCGGCACATAAGACAAAGATAGGATCCGTTGGATCCCATTGGATTGGGGCCCCCAACGATTGACCGAAGGTCGCGGGGCGGATCCTAAGGATCCAACCCCCCGGAGCGGTGCCAGGTATTGAACAGGATTTGAACCTGTGGGAGGAGCGAAATCGAGTCCGCACCACCATCCGCTTAGCAAGCGGCTGCTTTAAACCAAACTTAGCTATCAATACATTTAGGTTGGGATCCAAAGGATCTACCCCACGATTTCGAACAGGGGTCCGCACGCACGCACGCACGCACGCACGCCCGGTCGGTCTTTTTTTTTGTAAGCTCCAAACCCGGGCCCGAGGGGGCGCCAAAGGCGCCCTATCGGCCGGCGCCATAGGCGCCTACCTGCCCCTAGGTCGTTTTGGGCCCAACAATTAAAACATAAGAGAGATGGGATTTGAACCCACATCCATTAGATTAAAAGTCTAATGCTCAGCCAATTAAGCTACTCTCAGGGGGCTAAAAAGAGTTTTATTGTAAACCTATGGAAGGTTTGATTCGGCGCCGAAGGCGCCCAAAGCTCCGATTGTGGGGACCCCCCCAAACGACCAACCAACGACCGGCGCCGAAGGCGCCTACCCCCCCAATCGGTATCTTTTGGGGCCCCAATTGGCCTTTGGGCGGTAGGGGCCCGAAGGGCCCCTACCGTGGCGGATCCGCTGGATCCGCGCAGGTCGTTTTTGCCCAATTTGCGTCCACTGTGACATACTTCGGCTAAAGAAACCCATGTAGGGGCGTCGCCAAAAAAAGCGACAGAAGCGGCGCCTTCGGCGCCGCGCTGTTCTTTTTAAACTTAGAGGGCGCCGCCGACCGGCTTGTATAGCTGGTGGGCGCCGAAGGCGCCGGACCAAAGGTCTACTATTCCGGGATAAGGAAAAGAGGAGAGTATTGTTAAAAAGGAGGAAAAAGTGACAAAAAAGAAAAAAGATTCTTATATCCGGAGCCGAAGGCGCCGACCGATCGGATCCAGCGAATGGGCCCCGCGGGCCCAAGGATTCCATTGGGCCGCAAGCGACCTTGGGGCCCATGACAAACGGCCAATGGGCGCCTTCGGCGCCGATCCGAAAGATACCGATTGGGGGGGTCCCAAGAAGGTCGTTGGTCAATCGGTCTTTTTCGGCCTAGCCTTTGTAGGATAACAGGTAAATTCAGCTGTTTTGTAAACAGTCAAATGTGGGTTCAAGTCCTGCCAAAGGCTAAAAAAAATGAATTTCTTTGGGGACAAAAGGCCTAGAGCACCCGGCAAAGAAAAAGGTATTGATAGCTAAGCGGTCTAAAGCGTCTGCCTTGAAAGCAGGCGGGGCGTCGCCCCTACGCGGGTTCGAATCCTGCTCAATATTTATCCCCTATAATATTTATATTTTAAAAAACGCCGAAGGCAACCAGAGGAATTAACCAGAAGCCAGCCCAGTCGGCCCCAAACGCCCTTGGGGCCGTTGGATCCGGCCCCAAGGTCGTTTGGGGCCAGCCCAGCCCCTTTTTGGATCCAACGGATCCGATCTGAAGGATCCCCAGGGGAAAGGGCGCCAAAGGCGCCCGACAAGAATAAATAAAAAAGAACAGTTTTTACCGGACTTGGAAAAAGGGAGAAAAGGGATCCTATGGATCCGAAGAGGGTTATAAAAGTAAATAGGATCGGCTGGATCCGGATTAAACCCCTCCTTACCTATCCCGAGGGAGGGGCACGCGAAAAGGCGTGTCCCTCCTTTTTGCAAATTAACAGGGAAAGAGAGAAACATCCTTTTGCTTAATTTGCACAAGGAAAAGGGAGAAGAGAATGAAAAGACATTTAGTAAAGAGGTAGAAAACATTTAGTAGAAAGGAAGGAAAAGGGGAAGGGGCGCCAAAGGCGCCCGAATCTCCATGCGGGGGGGGGGAAAAATGTCTGCCCCTATTGGCCGTTTGTTAAAACATTCCGAGAATCGGGGGCGGAGCCCCCTAGCGAGGATCGGGGGCGGAGCCCCCTAACTTATCAGGTTGAGAAGAATTGAACTTCTATCATTCAAGTTATGAGCTTGATGTTTTACCACCTAAACTACAACCCTATCCATAGGGGGATTTGCACCCCCATTTTCTACTTGGAAGGTAGACATTTTACTATTTAATTATATGGATCGGAGGGCGAATCCAACGGATCCGGCCCCCCAATTATGAGGATTTAGGACCTCCAACTATATATGGTAATTCATTATAAGTATGATGTTCTGGTGGTGATGTTAATGATCATTCTAATGTATCAAAATGAGCAGGTTGACAAGAAAATGGGATTAAAGGACCTTTTGCCATTGTATTTATATCAAAGGGTTCTTCTCTGTAGTATGCATCAAATATTACAACTATAAATCAAATGACAGCCGTGAGGGAAATCACGGAACCAAATGAGCTTATTTGATTAAAATCTTCAAAATTATCGGGATAATCTGCATATCTTCGTGGTAATCCAGCTAATCCTAAGAAATGTTGCGGGAAAAAAGTAATATTTACCCCTATAAACATTAATCAAAAGTGTATTAGACCATATATATCTTTATATGCATATCCTGTTATTTTCCCAAATCATAAATAGAATCCCCCAAATATTGCGAACACTGCTCCCATTGATAGTACAAAGTGGAAGTGCGAGAGGCGCCGAAGGCGCCTTAACAAAAAGCGGGGCGCCGGCGCCTAAGGCGCCCAAACGGCGCCGGCGCCGTGGGGATCGGCGCCTTTGGCGCCGATCCCTAAGGCGCCAACGGGTTTTAAAGTGGACTATATAATATTCTATATTATTGGATAGAGTTTAGGGATCCAACGGATCCCCATCCCTTTTCGGATTTAATTTTGGGGCCCCAATGACCGATTGGGGGATAGGCGCCTTCGGCGCCGAATATACCTTTTGGGGGCCCGATTGACCAAAGGTCGGCGCGGGGCCCTTCGGGCCCCGGACCGACCAAAGGACTTTGGTCGGTCGCTGGGCTCTTCCTTGGGGATCGGCGCCTTCGGCGTCGATCCCTAAAACCCGGATGATCTAATAAAAAAATAACGGACCCTGCGGGTCCCCCGGGGGAGCCCGAAGGGCTCCGATCAACCCCTACAATTTAGAAAATGTACGTATAGTCTCTGAGGAACCAACAAAATAGGAAGTTTCCTGCTGATTTACTAAAATCAAAAAGATTATGACTTTTATATAGGGGGAAACGGAGGGGGAGCCTATAGCGCGAAAAGGGAATTATCCGCGCCGAAGGCGCCAAAAGTACTAATTGAAAAAAGTATTTCCAGCATATAGTACATTACAGAAAGAGCCTCACGGATCTAACGGCCCACAAAAAGCGACTACATAATAAGTATCATGTAATAAAATATCAAGAGAACTATTAGAAAGAACGATACCTGTTAAACCACCAATCGTAAATAAGAAAATAAAACCTAAAGCCCACGCCATCGGAGTGGTTAAAATTAAATTGCGACCACTACCACTAACAGTAGCTAATCAACTAAATATTTTTATTCCAGTTGGAACCGCAATAATCATTGTAGCTGCTGTAAAATAAGCTCTTGTATCAACGTCCATTCCTACAACAAACATGTGATCCGGGCCCGAATAGAACCGGGCCGGGCGGGGCGGTGCGGGGGCCGGATCCGTAGGATGGGCGCCTTCGGCGCCGATCCAACGGATCCCGCACCGCGACCTTCGGTTGGTGGCTCGGTAGGCGCCGAAGGCGCCCAAAGGTATCTTTTGGGGGCCCCAATCGTTGGTCCGGGGCCCGAAGGGCCCCGCCCCCCCACAAGGGGTCGAAGTGGACCCCGAGCCTTTTGCGTGGGCCTATATCTTCACCTAATGGGCGCCCGGGGCCCGTAGGGCCCCCGGGCGCCCAAGGGGTTGGGACATCAAAAACGCCCAGGTGAGTCTTAGCCCCCTACATTAGGGCTTCGCGTTTAGTCTCTGAGGAAAGAAGTGGCTCGGGGCCTAAAAACCTTCCTGCGTATTTTTCCAAAATGTACTGATTTGTAAGCGATAATATTATAACTATCGTTATCATTACCTATGTATTGGGGATTTCCACGCATACGGCGAAGTAATAATCGTTAAACTTACGAATAACAACGGCATCTTTTTGCCATTGGGCTCCCACTGGAGCCCGGAGCCCAAAGGGCTCCGGTGGGACTATATCTTTTCCTTTCCGGCGCCTTTTATTTAAATAACGGTTCCCAAAAAAGGACATGACGTATAGTCTCTGAGCTACGGATACTATGGATCCCTAGCTGCTGATTGACCCTTCATTAATCTTTTTTTTGTAAAGGAGAAAATAAAATCCGACCGAATCCGACCGACTATACCCCGTGTCAAAAATCAATGAAAAGAAAAAAGAGGGAGCCAGGAGCCCAAAGGGCTCCGAAGGGCCCGATTCGATCCGCGATGAATCCAATCAGTTCTAAATTCGAGGGGGCCCTTCGGATCGGAGTCCGTTGGATCCCCTTTCTAGGGTAGTTCCAGCATATGGTCAATTGGGGCCCCCAAAAGATACCTTTTAGGGGCCAAAAAAGGGCCCTTACGTTTTTTGCTTTCGGCCCTTGAGCCCATCAAAAGCTCAAACAATAAATCCTAAAACACCTATGGCTAACATAGCATAGCTTAATTTTTGGTCTCTAAAGGAGCTAAAATTTAGCGCCCTGGGACCCCAAGGGCGACGAAAGCGCCCTTTTGGGACCGGCGTCGACATCGGCGCCTGGCCCTACTTTGGGGAAAAACCCGGCTTATGGGCGCCGAAGGCGCCGATCCAACGGATCCCAAGCAGGGCCCAGAGACTCACCAGGGGAGCTTCGAACCCCGTCTTGGTTTGGACTGGTTCTTAACTCGGGCGCGGCGGGGGGTCAAAAAAAAGGACTCTCTCGACTCAAGCCCCCGCTCGACTTTCAAAATTCTTTATCTCGTAGTCCGTGTGGGATTCCCACCAACAAAATTGGGCGGGGAATCTCCCCCCCATCCCCCGGTGGGCACCTTCGACCTTCGGGGGGACCCCCCAAAAGATACCTTTGGGCGCCTTCGGCGCCTACCGAACGACCGACCAAAGGACTTTGGTCGGTCAATTGTTGGGGCGGAGGCGGAGGCGGATCCAACGGATCCCAATCTTTTTTATTTGGGTTGGCCCGGCACGGGTCGGACAATTCCCCCCGTACAAGGGGCCCATTCTTTTTAGCCCAGAGAGAGATAATGAGAAATAGAAAATAATTTATTTTTGTAAAGGTACCCATGGCTAACATAGCATAGCAAACGGATCCGTTGGATCCCAAACAAAACTGTATAGAAAGAGACGGGGAGGGGACCTCGGAAACACAGGCGCCAAAACGACCTTTGGGGGGACCCCCCAAAAGGTATCTTTTGGGGCTGGTCCGAAGGACCCTGGAACGGGGGTGCGCCAAGTCGCTTTTGGCGGCCGCCCTTAGCGGGTTCGAGACCCTACGCAAAAATTATGTCTTTAGTTTATCATCCTTATCATTTAGTTGATCCTAGTCCTTGGCCTTTTGTAGGTGCTTCAGGTGCCTTTTTATTTACATCAGGAGCAGTTATTTTATTTCATTATAATGATTATAGATTAGCATTAACAGGATTATTTTTGATTATAATAACAGCGTCTGCCTGATGAAGAGATGTTATAAGAGAAGGAACTCATCAAGGGCACCATACACAAGTAGTAGTAAGAGGGCTTAAGTTGGGTATGCTTTTATTCATTCTTTCGGAAGTTTGTTTATTTTTGGCTTTCTTCTGAGCTTTTTTTCATAGTAGTTTAGCTCCAAGTGTTGAATTAGGTAGTGTTTGGCCACCTTTAGGGATAGAAGCTTTAGATCCTTTTGCAGTACCTCTTTTAAATACAACAATTTTATTAAGTTCTGGTGCAACCGTAACTTGAGCTCATCATGCAATTATAGGGGGACCGGCGCCTATATCGGCGCCTAAAGGGACACAGGGATCCGAAGGACCCCTACCCTCGAACGGGGCAACAACATCATCTTCTTTATTATCGACCCCAAACGACCAAAGGGCCCCTACCTTTTTGGGGACCGATTTTAGAACTAATGCAGTGATTGGTCTTTTAATGACTGTACTATTGGGGATAATATTTACAGGATTACAAGCATTTGAATATAAAGAAGCTTCTTTTGCAATTTCAGACTCTGTTTACGGCTCCACATTCTTTATGTTAACGGGAACTCATGGGTTACATGTGTTAGTTGGGACTACCTTTTTAATAGTTTGTTTTATTCGACTTTTGTCTAATCAATTTACAAATAGTCACCATCTTGGATTAGAAGCCGCTATTTGGTATTGACATTTTGTTGATGTTGTTTGACTTTTCCTTTATGTGTTTGTATATTGATGGGGATCCTAACCTTATTACTTTTCGGATCCCTTTTAATATTTGAGTAAAGTGAAAGGAGAGAATCGAACTCCCACTAACAGAGCCACAGACTGTAGTTCTGCCATTAAACTACTTCCACAAACTTCGGGCTACGCCCCTCATCCTTTGTTGCCTAAAGAAGGAATTGAACCTTCTCCACTAAAGCTTCAGTTTAGTGCTCTACCATTTGAGCTATTTAAGCTCCGAGGAAGTTTATCCAATCCCCTCGCCGGATCCGTTGGATCGGCGCCGAAGGCGCCCAAAAGGAAATTCGTGATCGGCGCCGAAGGCGCCGATTCGTGTATGTTGAGGTTGGGCTCCCACTGGAGCCCGAATGGTTGCCAAAACAGGGATCCTATGGATCCCCACTCATTGTATGAACGGGGCCCCGCGGGCCCTATGAGGGAACTGGACTCATCCCTGTTGCATTCTATATCTAGGACCGGCGCCGTCCGTCGGCGCCCAGACGAGGATGGTTTGGAGATTGGGGGGGCCCGGTTCGGATATAAGGAAAGATGTATTTAATAGTATTACTTTTGCCTTTCATTAATGCTTTTTTTCTAGGTTTTTGTGGTAGATTAATTGGTACGATAGGAAGTGGAGTTTTAAGTACAATATGTATGGGAAGTAGTACTTTAATAGCTCTTCTGTTAGCTTATGAAATATTAGTAAATGATGCCGTTGTTCATATAGAATTATATAAATGGGTAGAAAGTGAAATATTGATAACCCATGTAGGCCTATTATATGATACTTTAAGTGTTACTATGTTACTTGTTATTTCTAGTATTTCTACATTGGTACATATATATTCTACAAGTTATATGTCTGATGATCCACATGTTCCCAGATTTTTATGTTATTTATCTTTATTTACTTTTTTGATGATGGTCTTAGTAACTAGCGATAATTACCTACAATTATTTATTGGTTGAGAAGGAGTAGGGGTTTGTTCTTATTTGTTAGTAGCCTTTTGAACTACAAGAATACAAGCAAACAAAGCAGCCATAAAAGCAATTGTAGTAAATAGAGTCGGAGATGTGGGAGTTATATTAGGGATGATTTTAATATATAAAACAATTGGTTCATTAGATTTTTCCGCACTCGAAGCCGGATTTGTCAAACCCCCAATATTGGATAATGGTGCTCGTTTAGACCCTTGGGCGCCTTGGGCGCCTATTGGAATACTGTTGTTAATTGGCTGTATTGGTAAATCTGCACAATTAGGTCTACACACATGATTACCAGATGCTATGGAAGGTCCTACCCCAGTATCTGCTTTAATTCATGCTGCTACTATGGTAACAAGCAATTGCCGAGGGGAATATCGTAAGATTCCCCTTTTTGGGGGCGCGGGGCCCTTCGGGCCCCGGCCCGACACTTTTCACTATATGCTGGGAAAATCAATTGAAAAAAGGTCGATTGACCAACGACCAATTGACCGACCAAAGTCCTTTGGTCGGTCGTTGGTCAATCGGTCGGCCCCAAAGGATTCTTTTTTGGGGGTTGGGGGCGCCATCGGCGCCGGACCGTGCTACTTTTTGGGATCCCCTTGGGGGTCCTCGGGTACCCTGCTCGCCGTTGTGCTAAAAAAAGTCCGGCGGGCGCCTTCGGCGCCGGACCAAAGGTCGGAGGCGCCCTGGGCCCCTTTTCGTGGATTTATCAGCAGGTAACCACGCCAAAATTATCCTTTTTTATTGTGGAACCTCAGAGACTGTATGTGAAATAACTTTTAGGTAAATGGCGCCGAAGGCGCCGAAAGCTGGTTCGTTCGTTCGTTCGTTAAGCGCCTCGGGCGCTTTTTGGCGCCCGCGGATCGGATCCAACGGATCGGATCCGGCGGACGGCGCCGGATCCGTTGGATGGCCGGGCTGAGCCCGGCCGAGTTCAGAGCCGGATGCGGATACGGCGCCTTCGGCGCCGGCCCCAAGATCGTTTGGGGGGAGCCGGAATTCATTAAAAGTTAAAGAAACAGTCCGAACCAAAGTGTAAGCTTTGGCGTAGATATCGGCACGGACTCCAACGGATCCCGTGCTCCTCAACATAAATGAACTGCAGGTGTGTTTCTAATGATAAGGTCTTTTCCTTTGTTCGAAAAGGCACCACTAGCTCTTTTAATTATTACTATTTTTGGTGCTTTAACTGCCTTTTTTGCCGCTACTGTCGGTTTAGTTCAAAATGATTTAAAAAAAGTAATTGCTTATTCAACATGTAGTCAATTAGGCTATATGGTATTAATAATAGGAATAGAAGGATCACATAATGTAGGATTATTTCACCTTTTTAATCATGCATTTTTTAAAGCATTATTATTTTTAAGTGCAGGAGCAGTAGTCCACAGTACAAACTACGATGAACAAGATATGAGGAAAATGGGGGGATTAATACATTCGATCCCATTTACATATACAATGATGCTAATAGGATCATTTTCTATAATGGGTTTACCATATTTAACAGGATTTTATTCAAAAGATTTAATATTAGAATTAACATATTCAGGTAGAAATATGGGAGTACCATATTTTATAAGTGAGCAAGGGCACCATTTGGAATCGTTAGAAGGATCCATTGGATCCCAAGGGGGTGACAAGCGACCTTGGGGCGGCGCCGAAGGCTCCGGACCGGCGCCTCTGGCGCCGCCGTTGATTGCGTTATGGCCCGAAAGCGAGCCTTCAAGAGGGTCTGCATTTGCTTTTTGATTAGGAACTTTTGCTGCGTTTTTAACTGCTTTTTATTCAATAAGATTGGTTTACATAACTTTTATTATTTCTCCTAATTCTTCTAAAGAATCCCTTATTAGTTCACATATAAATATTGTGGATAAAAGAGTATTAACCGTATTAAGTTTATTATGTTTTGGTGCTATATTTTTTGGTTATCTTTTTCAAGATATTTTAATAGGAGACATAGAACACCCGATAGTACCACCATTCATAAAAGTATTGCCCACCTTAGCAGGTGTATTTGGAATGAGTTTATCTTTATTACTTTACTGAGGTTTCGACTCTATAGGACCCCTTTTCATTCTTCCAATATACTCTTTTTTAGGGGGAGCATGGCAGTTTAACCATACAATAAATAAGTTAATTGCAATCCCTTTTTTTAATTTTGGTCATTGAGGGACATATAAAACTTTAGATAGGGGTTGACTTGAACTTTTTGGTCCACAAGGGGCAGGATACCTTGGAACCCGGGTTTCTCAAGCGATTAGTAACTTACAATCTGGAGTTATATCAAGATATGCTTTAGTTCTATTAAGTTTTACAATTATATTTTTATCATTGTGAGGATAATTGGCTTTTTGGGGGGCCGGACAGCGCCTATTGACCAACAATTGACCAGCGCGACGCCGAAGGCGCCGCATCCGCCCCAAGGTCGTTGGGGGGACCCCCCCAAAACGACCGACCAACCAACTACCGGCGCCGAAGGCGCCCATCGGTCGTGGGGGCCGGCGCCGAAGGCGCCGTAGGATCCAACGGATCTGCCGTATCGAAAATGGATGACTAGGGCGCCGCATCGTCCGTTGGCGCGGGGGTGGGCGCCCGGCATAAGCCGGGCCTCAATCGGCGCCTTCGGCGCCAATCCAATCGGGGCGCCCAAAGGGCTCCCCCCCCCAATTATACAGACCCGCGGATCCAACGGATCCGCCCGCCGATGACCAACGGCGCCTTCGGCGCCCCTAAAAGATACCTTATAGGGGCGCCGATCGGTCGTTGGTCGCTAGCTGATTCTTTCACGCGCCCCCTCGGGCGCCGAGAAAATGAATAGTCCTCGAGATCTTTTGGAACCAATGATATCAATAGTTACACAATTTACTTCAATATTGGTAATAACTTTTGCAATATTTATTATCCTTTTAAGGGGCGGGCGCCATCGACCGATTAAAGGTCGTTGGTCCGGGGCCCGAAGGGCCCCTCCCCCCCATTTGTATATAGCCTTTTTTGCAACTTTTATCGCCTTTTTCTTTACAATTAGGGATCCATCGGATCCCTCCCTTCATAGCCCTTCGGGGACAGTTATAACTACAATCATGAACATAGAAAACGACGTAAAGGGCCCCTCAACGACCTTCGATCAATCGGCCCCTATGGGCCCCTTTTGTTGGGCGCCAGAGGCGCCGGGCTTAGCTTATGGTGCCGCGGTACCCCTAAATCTTTTTGATATTGTTGGGGGCGCCTTCGGCGCCGATAGGGCGCCTTTGGCACCCCCACCATTTAGCTGCGAAATATTAGGATTAAGGGGAGGAGAGTCAGCAATGGTATCCGCATTTGGTATGGTAAAAGAAAATTCACATTGAGCCAGTGAATGCGTTATCTTGTTAAGTTTAATGGGCTTACTTTTTTTGACAAATAAAAGGGGGCCTGGGTCAGGGTTTGCATTAGTTTTAATAGTGGGTCTGGGTGGACTATTATTAATTGAATCTGCAAACTGACTTACTATTTATTTAGCCTTGGAACTTCAAACTTTAGCTTTATTTATTCTCGCTTGCGAATCTTCTGAAGATTCTAATACACCACCAGAAAGTGGATTAAAATATTGAATTTTGGGTGCTATGTCTTCTGGGTTTTACTTATTTGGTTGTGCTTTATATTTTGGTTTTACAGGAAATGAAGGAATGTTAGGAACAATATTATCTGCTACATTAGAAACGACAAATATAGAACTAAGGCAGGGATCATTAGGGTATTTGTTTATAACTGTTGCAATTTTATTTAAATTAGCGGCTGCACCTTTTCATATGTGAACCCCGGATGTTTATGAAGGGGCTCCTACACCTACAACAGCATTAATTGCTATTATCCCCAAATTTACAGTATATATACTACTAACAAGTCTTGTAATAACTTCTAAATTACTTTTATCTGTCGCAATAATTTCTCTAGTTGTTGGTGCCTTTGGTGCTTTAAATCAAACTAGAATTAAGAGACTTCTTGCTTATAGTGGAATAGGACATATGGGTTTTATATTAATAGGAGTGTCAGCGGGCACATATGAAAGTTTGCAAAATAGTTGAACGTATGCTGTCACATATTTGGTATCTGCTTTAGCCTCTTTCACAGTAATTTGCACATTAGAAGAATTTGGAACTAGGGCGACAGAGCGGCGCCGACGGGATCCGAAGGATCCCCAAGGCGCCTTTGGGTCCGAAGGGCGCCTTCGGCGCCCCACACTCGCTTTTAACAATAATCCGGACCCCCTTTTTGGGGGACACAGACGCCTTCGGCGCCTAGCTGATTTTTCGATTTTATCTAGAGGACAGCCTTACATAGCTTTTTCTTTAGCTATCGTTTTTTTATCTTTAGCAGGTATTCCCCCATTATTAGGATTTTTGGGAAAATGGTTTATATTAGTAGGGTCTATTAAAGTCGCCTGGGGCGGATACGGCGCCGGAGGCGCCGCCCTGTCTATCTATTATTTAGTCGCCCTTTTAGCAATAATATGTACATGTATTTCAGCATTCTATTATATAAGAATAGTGGCAACAATTTATTTCAATTTTACAAGACCATTAATTAAAACAAAAACACCCCTTTCTTTTATTTTAACATGAGAATCAATATTAAAGGGGGGGACGTCAGAGGCTGAGCCCGGTGGCGGAAAATCAATATTAATAAGTATATATATGTATTTTATTCTCTTTCTTATTATTTGTCCACAGCCCTTATTATTAATATCTTATGAAGCAATGCCGGGGGCGTAGGCGCTCTTTAGAGCGGCGCCGAAGGCGCCGTATGCGCCCCCTTCGTCTTTTCCTTTCCGGGATAAGAGAAAAGATAATTGTTTAGGGCGCCTTCGGCGCCGGCCCCCCCGAGAAAGGGGACCGGCGCCGTCCGTCGGCGCCCATGACAAAAGGTCGTTTTAAGTGTAAAAGAAGAAAGATAATAAAGACAACGAGTTAATAGGCCTTGTACCAGCTATTTAATAAAGAGTTCGTAACAGTTCACTCGATAAACTATTATTCTTCGAAAATTTTGGTGGCTTAAAAAAAAAGGGGGGGCGTCAGAGGCTAAGCCCCCTAGCTTTAAAGGATCGGAAGCCCAGGATCCATTGGATCCTGGGCGCCTTCGGCGCCGATCCTTTTTTATCCGAAACTATGGATAGACGAAAGCCGCAAAAGTTTTTTTGGGGTTTCGGAAATTGGTAGCAGAACGTATAGTATAAAAAGTATGGGTGACCAATATCAATAGTGATAATGCGAACATGAGTAGTAACATCGGATCCGATGGATCCCAGCCTAAGGTTTCCAAGAAGGGCCTATAAAGTTCTCTGGGTGAACCAGTCCCTAAATTAAAAAATAAAATGAAAAAGGTAGAAGCCAGGCTTCGCTTGGCTGTCGGGTTTTTTCATTGGCCCAAAAGGTACCGAGGGCGCCTTCGGCGCCCTTGGGGGCCCTTTGATGGGGTTTTTTTCTAAAATACTGATTAATAGCCCAGGAAATAATTAGAATTTGTAAAGACTGTACTAAAATCTTACAAAAGTGGGCTTATAAAAAAGGAGAATTATTATTAAGGAACTCGGCAAATTGCACGTGTAAGATTTCGAGAAACGTGAAAAACCCTTTATGAGAGGGACACCTCCTAAAGAGTATTTTTAAAATAAAAGGGAGCCTCGCCTGTTTACCAAAAACATAGTTTTCAGCAATTAACGCAAAAGCTTAGTATTGAAAATGATGCCTGCCCAATGATTGTATCTGAAAGGAAAGAAAGGGGGGTGGCGCGCAGCAGAAAGCCCCCCCTAAAAGTATTTGGCTTTCTATAAGGACAATTGAATGGCCGCGGTAACTCTGACCGTGATAATGTAGCGAAATCACTAGCCAGTTAATTGCTGGCCTGTATGAATGGCTTAACGAGGGCTCCACTGTCTCAATAATAAACCGGGTGAAATTGGAAAAACGGTAAAGATACCGTAAAGGAATTCTAAGACGAGAAGACCCCATTGAGCTTTACTATTAACTTGTATTGCCAAAGCAAATAAAAGGGAACTCTCCCTTGCTTTATAATAAAATTGAGTAGACTAAGTGGGAAAAAAGGGATGTTAGTCCCCTTTTTATGGCCGATTCATTGGATTGGGCCCCCAAAAGATACCTTTTGGGGCCATTGGCGTAGAGAGGGGGGATCCGATTTTCGGATCGGCGCCGAAGGCGCCCAACCCTACTCGATTTTTATGAAAAACCACTCTTTTTATTAGGATTACTGGCTAAAACCGTACAAGTAAGGTAGTTTGGTTGGGGCGACCGCCTTCGAAAAAGTATCGAAGGCGTACATAAGATTAATCCGGGGGGGGTGTCCTTTTTTCACCCCCAAACAAACCGGGGGTAATGCCCCAAAAAAGATTAGTTTGACTGAGAGGGCTACAACCCGAACAGGCGCTTTTAGGTTGGGGCCCGGTTTTTACCAAGGGGCCTAATTGACCAGCGGGCTCCTTTTTAGCCCGGGTCGAACCTAGCGGGTCATAGTGATCCGTTGTTATATTGTGGGATAGACAACGATCAACGAAGAAAAGTTACCATGGGGATAACAGCGTAATATCGTTTTAGAGTACCTATCGCTGACGATGTTTGCGACCTCGATGTTGAATTGTGATATCCAGGAGGTGCAGCAGCTTCCAAGGGTTGGACTGTTCGTCCATTAAAATCATACATGATTTGAGTTCTGTGCGACGAGAAGTCATATACCACAATGCAGTGAAATTCGGCTACCTTTCCCTTTTGAGGTAAACCTATTACCGGACCCGGAACCGAGAGGTTCCTGTTCTTAGCAGGTAAGACAATGTAAACTTAAGAAAAGGGGGGCTAGGTTAGCACTCTATGGCTAATGTATGTAAATCTGTGTAAGCTTCATAAGTAAGCTAAATTATTGGACTCTTAATTTGGCAAAAGGGTAAATGGGCCCCCAAAAGATACCTTTTGGGGGCGCTTTTGGAGTATAGCAGGAGCCTAAGGAGTGCGTAATGTGTGGTATATGGAACTCGGTAAGCCTAATAATCCGCGGGATCCGATCCGTTGGATCCGCTCGGCGTCGAAGGCGCCCAATTGGTCGATCGCGCTCGCGTCTTATAGTAACAAATGGGCGTAATGATTAGTAGGTAGAAGATTGCTTAAAAAGCGAATGGCCGGATCCGTTGGATGGCCGGGCTGAGCCCGGCCGTTGATAGCATGTTATCGGCGCCGAAGGCGCCCAATGGGGGTAAATTAATGTAAACTAAAAAGTTGCTGACTTAAGCAAGCCATTGAATTGTGGACTGAGCCCGTGAAAACTATCAATGTGACAACACCAAAAAATAGTATTTATAAAAACACCATACAGCGCCTAAGGCAACAAAAGGACCAACAGAAGCAAATAACAAAGGGATCCATCGGATCCCTTTTCATACTAGGAAAACACAAGAAGGGATTCGCTTTTCCCGAACTGACTTGGGCGCCTTTTGGCGCCGAGCCGGAGTTATTTGGCCCCCAAGGGCGCCTTCGGCGCCCTTGGGGCGGATCCGACCCGTTGGAGGGGATCCTACGGATCCCGTGAGCTCCTTTTGGGTTCAAAGCGAGGAATATTCCCAATTTGGGGTGGGCGCCTTCGGCGCGTACTTCTAAATCGTGGGGCGCCGAAGGCGCCTTCTATAGAAAAAATCATAGGCATCATCCTCATTGGGATCCATTGGATCCGATATTTGAATTATAACTTGGGGCGCTAATAGTATGAGGGTGGGATCCACCGGATCCTATGGGGATCCATAGGATCCCTAAGAGGCAAAGGAATTCGCTTATAATTGCGACATAGGGGCCGGCGCCGAAGGCGCCGGCCCCCATCAATGGTGTGAGCCGTATGACAGGAAACTGTCCCGTACGGTTCTGGGGGTATACGGTCCCGCAAGGGACCGATTGCCCCAGTAGACCGGCGTGAGCCAGGTCGGTTTCTATCTAGAATTCAAAAATAAACAAAGACCAATTTACCTTCTAGTACGAAAGGATCGAAGGATTTATATCCTCTGGTGATTCAATTCAAATATAGGGAGCGAAAGGGCAGCGCCGAAGGCGCGGGCCGGCCCAAAATTGGGCGCCGCGGGCCCATCCGTTGGATCCGCGTCGCCGGGGGACTTCGTTTTGGTTCCCGTCGTTGAGTAGCTACGATATAAAGAATAATTGCTGAATGCAACTCAAGCAAGAAATCTCTGGTTTTATAAATTGTTAGTTCTCATGGTGGGGGGCCGGATCCGTTGGGTCCGCCCCAGGGTCTTTGGCACCCCGTTTTTGAGATCAAAATTTTGTTTAAATACAATCGGAGTAGACGACTTCGTTTTGGGATCCATCGGATCCGCTGGATGGAATAGGAGGGGTACGATCCATTGGATCTCTCAAGCTTTTTGGCCCCCTTCGCAAATAACCATTTCAAAATTTTGTAATTGTCCTTAAATCGGGCGGAATCTGTCGAATCCAATGCCCAACGAGGCGCCTCAGGCGCCGACTATCGACCGACAAGGTTGGGCCCGCAGGGATCCTAACGATCCCCTAGGCCCCCCATCGGTCGCCCTTTACTTTGAAAATCCTTTGATTTTGAGGAAGGTTTAAAGCTAGCGGCACTTTTAATACATGCTAGTCAAACGGGGAATATAGGCGCCTTCGGCGCCCGCCCTGTGGCAAACAGGTGAGTAATGTACCGATTTTACCCAAAAGAAGCACCCAAATGGTGCGGCGCTTTTTTATTACTTGCCCGCGCCTTCGGCGCGCGCCCTAAAAAAGAGAGCGCGGCTAATGACAAGGGCGCCTATGGCGCCGGATCGGTCGACGGCGCTCGGTTACTTTTGGAAAGATCGGAATTCGTATTAGACGAGAAGAGTTTTTTATTTTTAAAATGCCGGGGGCCCTTCGGACCCCCGGGGCCCGGTTTTTTCCGGGCCCGCTTCTGTCAATGATGCGTAGCTGAGAGGTCACAGTTATACTGAAACAAGGATAACCGCGCTAATGCGCGCCAGCAGTAGAGAATTTTGGGCAATCAACGAAAGTTGGACCCAGAGATGTCGCCTTTTAGGGTTTTATGACTTCGATGGGCGCCTTAGACCTTTGATTTACCAACGACCGACCAAAAGCCAATTGGGGGGTCGTTGGTCGATCGGTCGTTGGCACCCCGTTCGACGTCTTTTTAGGGGCCAGGATCCATTGGATCCCACCGGGCCCGGCCCACGGCGCCTTTTGGCGCCCAGTCCGTCAAAAAGACGTGCCAGCAGACGCGGTTATACGTCTGGACTGAGTTTTAACCAAAAAACAGGCGTAAAGTGTGAAGAGGGTGGGTGTTTGGCAAAGGGGGGTTTTCGGCCACCGCTGGCTCCCCTTACTTTTGGACCCGGTTTAATCCGGGTCTTGCCCGCTATACAGAGAAAAACAAGGTAATTGGTACTTTTAGGTATTGGTGAAATAATTCAATCTAAAATGGAACACCGGAGACGAAGGTTAATTACCAAAAAGTTCTGTCACTTTTTTTCACGAAAACATAGGGAACAAACAGGATTAGATACCCTGGTAGTCTATTGTTGTAAAAGCTGATCTATCGCGGCATAATTTCCATGTCGCCTTGATAACTCGAAAAGATTCCGCCTGAATAGTACGACCGCAAGGTTGAAATTCAAAAAATTTGGCGGTTCACTAATCCAATTAGAGGAGCGTGTAGTTTAATGCGATGATCCGCGAATAACCTTACCAGAACTTGAATAAAAGGAATCGACCGTCGACCGACCAATCGGTACCGTACTAGTCGAACCGAGATTTCGGACCCTTCGTTGGTTGGGGCCCCTTTTACAGGTATCGCACGGCCGTCGTCAGTTTGTGTTGTGAAACTTTTTAACGAACTTAACCCCTTTTTTGATAAAAATGGGGCCTCAAAAAGAGAGATTTCCTCTGGGCGCCAAAGGCGCCGAGGCTTATTTGTAGCAAAATAGGCGGATCCAACGGATCCGCCCACCAATGACTGCCCGACCGATTGGGGGGAGGGTCCCCCCAATCGGTCGGTCATTGGCTCCCCTTTTCCCCCTTTTTATCTTTTTTTTTGGGATGACGTCAGGTCTTCATGGTCCAAATGTTCTGGGCCCGGCGCCTTTTGGCGCCCGATGCGCTACAATCTTTTATACAAAATAAATTTTTGTTTTGGGGGTTCGGATCCAAAGGATCTACCCCCCCCCGTTATTTAACATAAAAGTTCGGAGAAAGGTCTGAAAGGTCCTTTTGAAGTTGGATTTAATAGTAATCGTAAAGTAGAGCGTTACGGTGAATATGGCTCTAGTGTTCGTACAAATCGCCCGTCAACTCGACCGAGTTTTAAATGTTAAAAGAAACTTATAAGCTTTTTAGTATATATGGCCGCCGAGTCCGGGCCCGGCTTTTACCGGGCCCCAAAGTCGCTCGAAGGGGCCGGCCAATCAATTCGATCGTACCGTACCGTACCGTACCGTACCGTACCGTACCGTACCGTACCGTACCGTACCGTACCGTACCGTACCCCCCTCTGAAAGAAGTTTTGGAATTTTGAGACTTTTGAAATTAGGTTGAGTAAGTCGTAACAAAGCAAGAGTACTGGAAAGTGTTCTTGACTAATCATTTTTATCTTCCATCGGTCTTAAAAAGAGGGTCTCCCGCCTGGGCCCTTTTTTCTTTAAAAGCGCCGGTCCGATTGACTAAAAGGACCGGCGGTTAACATATCTGGTCCTGTAGTTCAGATGGTAAAACAAAGGTCTGCAAAACCTTTTACGGTAGTTCAAATCTACCTGGGACCTTTTTTTGGTTACCTATTCTTTCCTGGCTAGCGTTCTGGCTCGCTTGGATCGGCGCCGAAGGCGCCATCCGGCTGGCTGGTGTGGTGGATTGGCTGGCTGGCTGGCTGGTGGACTGGCTGGCTAGCTAGCTGACTGACTGACTGACTGACTGACGAAAAAGGGAGGATCCCTTATTACTTTTCAACCCCATTAACCTACCAGCCCAAAAGGCGCCGATGGCGGCTGCCGGACGGGGTCCCCCCGCCCCGTCCGGGTCGTGGGGATCGGCGCCGAAGGCGCCCAATCCCTATTGGGATCCATTGGATCCTATCGGCGCCGATGGTATTCGTTAAACGGACCCTAATGATCTGCCATTTTACAGGTGATAGATTAGAGGGAGATTACTTGCTTTGGGTGTAAGTGGCACAGGTTCAAATCCTGTTCATCTGATTATTGGCGCCGGGACGGGGCGCGCTCGACCGATCGGTTTATTTTAATACTTCCACTAAAGTATGCCAACCTAAGGTTGGGGCTTGGGGTGTGGGGTTTACCCCCCCCACCCTCGGCTTTTGGCCGCTGCCGTTTGGATTGGTGTTGGTTTTTCAACTTTAGGGGCCCTTCGGGCTCCGATTGCTCCTCCGTCGTCCCGTCCCTTTCGCCGGGATAAGAAATGAAAGATTTTATTAAAAATGTTTACTGTTCCCTTATTCGTGATGCTAATGAACCTTGACAATTAGGTTTTCAAGATGCAGGTTCCCCAGTTATGGAAGAAATAATAATGTTACATGATCAAATTTTATTTATTTTAACTATTATTGTTGGTGTTGTTTTGTGATTAATTATTAGAATTCTCTTAGGTAATAATTATTATTCTTATTATTGAAACAAATTAGATGGTTCTTTAATTGAAGTTATTTGAACTCTTATTCCAGCCTTTATATTAATTCTTATTGCATTTCCTAGTTTACGATTATTATATATTATGGATGAATGTGGGTTTTCTGCTAATATTACTATTAAAGTTACGGGACATCAATGGTATTGATCTTACTCATATGAAGATTATGGAGAAAAAAATATAGAGTTTGATAGTTATATGATACCAACAGCAGATTTAGAATTAGGAGATTTAAGATTATTGGAGGTGGACAATAGATTAATACTCCCTGTTGATACTAATGTTAGAGTTTTAATAACAGCTGCAGATGTTTTACATTCATGGACTGTACCTTCACTAGCTGTCAAAATGGATGCTGTTCCTGGTCGTATTAATGAAACCGGTTTTTTAATTAAAAGACCTGGTATTTTTTATGGTCAATGTTCCGAAATATGTGGAGCAAATCACAGTTTTATGCCAATAGTAGTAGAATCCGTATCATTATCAAAGTATATAGATTGAATAGGAAGGGAAGACCTATAAGACCCTAATCGGGCCCCAAAAGATACCTTTTGGGGTCCCCGAGGTCCGATCGGGGGGGTCCCCCCATCGGACCCCAAAGCCAACCGAGTCAAGTCCCGTCCCTATAGTCTAATGGTAGGACGATTGGTTTTCATTCAGCTGGTAGGAGTTCAATTCTCCTTAGGGGGAGGGGTCCGTATGATCCTGATCGGGGCCCCTTTGGAATAAGCGCGCGCCAAAAGGAGCGGGCAAGATAAAAAATGACTTCGTTTGTGAGATGATTTTTCAGTTGCAATCACAAAGATATTGGTTCATTATATTTAGTTTTTGGTGCCCTATCCGGAGCGATAGGTACTGCTTTTAGTATGTTGATTAGATTAGAATTATCTTCACCAGGATCAATGTTAGGAGATGATCATTTATATAATGTAATAGTAACAGCACATGCATTTGTTATGATATTTTTCTTAGTTATGCCTACAATGATAGGAGGATTTGGAAATTGATTTGTACCTTTAATGATAGGAGCCCCAGATATGGCCTTTCCAAGATTAAATAATATAAGTTTTTGACTTTTACCTCCGGCACTTTTTTTACTATTAGGTTCCTCTTTAGTAGAACAAGGAGCGGGTACAGGGTGGACGGTTGAAAGGCCGCCCGAGTTAGTGATGACTTGGTGAAAATTTTGCTCAATGCGAGAACATCCTCAAAAAAAAGGTGCTTTGGCTCATTGATTAACCCTAAAAAGGTACCTTTTGATGGCCCCATGCAAAAATCCTTTTTTACGCCGAAGGCGCCGTGGACAACTCGCCGGGGGCCCAAGCCTATGGGCCCCTCAGAGACTAAATGCAGAATATCTTCTATTTTTTGATAGGCGCCGGGCCCCTTAACGGGCGCCGAAGGCGCCCAATGGGAGCCAACGACCGATGGCGCCATAGGCGCCGAAGGCGCCGATAGAAATAAAGGGCCCGAAGCGACCGATTCACCAATCGGTCGCTTCGGCCGATGGAAGATAAAGGAATAGTCCGATCCGACTCTAAAGGGTCGGCGTGTAATTCTTGGGGTTGTGGGGGAGTCGAACTGGAATTACCACACATTAATGTTATCCACCTTTAGCTTCAATACAAGCCCACTCAGGAGGGTCAGTCGATATGGCCATATTTAGTTTACATTTAGCTGGGTTGTCTTCAATTTTAGGGGCTATGAATTTTATAACTACAGTTATGAATATGAGAACGCCAGGTATGACAATGAGTAGAATACCCCTATTTGTGTGATCAGTTTTTATAACAGCAATATTATTATTATTATCATTGCCCGTATTAGCCGGAGCAATCACAATGTTATTGACAGATAGAAGGGCGACCGTTCGGTTGTTAAAGGAAGACGGGGAGACGAGACCCCCCGTGTCAGAGCAACTTGCTGACAAAGTGGGGCTGACTTACCATAATATTTTAATTGTATTTAAGCACTACATTTTGGGAAAAAAGCATGTCAGAAACGGGATAATCGGGCCCAGTACCGACCGATCCGGCGCCATAGGCGCCGATTGGTCATCGGGTCCACGCTTTATCTCAACCACATCGAGTTTAAAAGATGAACAGGTTAATTGTAAACCCGAGGTCTTTTTTGGCGGGTTTTGTCTACCGATCGGCGCCGAAGGCGCCCTTGGGCGCCCGGGGGCCCTACGGGCCCCGGGCGCCCCATTTAATTCAAAACTAGCTCAAAGGGCGCTCTTAAGAGCGCTGGGGGGACCCCCCCTTCGGGGCCCCAACCGGGCGCCGAGATTTAGTCTAATTTGCGATTGTTTCTATATCGGAATTCACAAGTTGAGGGCTGACCAAGGGATCCATTGGATCCGTGACCGGAAGGGCATCTTTCAAACAAGGGAAATTCAGTGTTTCCTTGTGCCTTTTTCGATACCGGTGAACCACCTATTTCCTCCCATATCAATTGGCCCCCAAAGAATCCCAAAGGGATCTTTTTGGGGCCGATCGGCGCCTTCGGCGCCGATCCTTTTTTGCCGGTGGGGCAGAGGGTCCGTAGTACGTTATCGGAAGGGGCCTAATTTTCAGATCAAACTATTTTTCCGACGGGATCTTGAGGGCCCCAAAACGACCTTGGGGCCAGCGCCGAAGGCGCTGGCTCCGTCCCGAGCCGGATCCAACGGCCTAAGGTCGTTTGGGGCCTGGCCTATGGTTCCGGGTACCCAAAAAATGGGATTCCCCCTTTTTTTGTGGGGGGCCGTTGGTTTGTATCGATTATACTCATCTAAAAGGCGCCTTCCGCGCCCCGTTTTAAAATTGAGAACACTATGAAATGGTAGTAAAAAAAATAAAAATTTTATCGTAAAAGATTTATTTCGTTATGTAATGGATAAGGATCTATGGTTTTTGGCTACCGATAGGGATCCCAAAAAGAATATTGTACGCCAAATAGTACGAATCATTTTAGAATCCATATATGAGCCTTTGTTTTCTTTTCATTCTTTTGGATTTAGACCTGGGAAAACTCAACATACAACAATAAAAAAAATAAGAGAAAACTTTAAAGGAGTAAATTGATTTATTGAAGGAAAGGGGAGTCTAAAGTCGTTTGGGGATACCCCCCCCCAAAGGGGCCCGTTTGGGGCCCCTCTTTTAAATTTATTAAAGAAAAAAATAAAAGACAAAAGATTTATTTCCTTTCTCGAAAATAATATTTTAGAAACGCCCGAAACACCCTTTAAGACAATGAGGCCGGACGGATCCGTTGGATCCGCTCGGCCTGGGTTTATTCTTGAACCTCTTTTATTTAATATTATATTTCACGAATTTGATATGTATATGGAAAAACTTATTAGGAATATAAAAAAAGGGGGCCGCAAGAAGGCACCACTTCAGCCGTTGGGGGCGTTGAAAAAGAGCAAGCTTGTCTTCGAGGGGACCAAAGGCCCAACAGACAAAAACAACCGAGCGGATCCAACGGATCCGTCCCGAGTTCCTTGCGGAGGCCCGATAATTAAACATTTAGGATATGTTCGCTTTGCGGGATCCAATGGATCCCCTTTTTTAATCGGAATTCGCGGCCCACGATCCGCTATTTTCAAATTAAAAGAACAGATTTGTCGCTTGGGCGGGGTCGGACGCGGATACGGCGCCGCCCAACCCCAAAAGATAGGATCCGTTGGAGCCCATTGGATTGGGGCCCCAAAAGATACCTTTTGGGGGCCCCGACGACCGACCAAAGGACTTTTGTCGGTCAATCGGTCGTTGGATCCGTTGGATCCGAATTGGTCGTCTTGGGGCCATAATATAGTTATTTCTAGTTCTGACCCTAAAAGAAACCAACAACGATTTTTAGGTTATATAATAAGTCAAAAGGCTACCAACAAATATAAAAGGGGCGGCGGATCCAACGGATCCCGTATGTATTTTAAAATGGATAATAATATAGTGATTACATACTTGGCCAAAAAAGGATTTTGCGATGGGGGCGGAGCCCCCATCCCTAATTTTGGCGCCGAAGGCGCCGGGTCTCTTAATTCAGTGCAAGGACTCTGAGCCCTATTCTCAAGATATTATCACCTTGCAAACGATAAACAACAGAAATTAGGAAGAATTAGCTATATTTTAAAACATTCTATTGCGAAATACTTTGCGGCATGTTTTCGTTTAAAAACTAGAAGACAAGTTTTCAAAAAAATAGGAGGGAGAAGCCTCACCCTTTTTAAACCGCTTTCTTTTGGATTTAGGGCCCCGGTTGGGGGGACCCCCCGAAAGGGGCCCCAACCGGTAGGCGCCTTCGGCGCCCAACGTTCCCATAGTTGGGGCGCCTTCGGCGCCGATGTTAAAAAATATCCTTCTATCAATTCCACCAATTTTTTTATCAAATCCCCTGATATTGATTCAAAAAGTTTAGGAATTGTCGAAGGAATCTCTGTGTCTTTAACTAATACAGGAGTTTTCCAAATCCAAACTACATTGGGCGCCGAAGGCGCCTATTTTGGGGTAGATTCAACCACCCCTCAGTCGACCAATTCGGTAGGCGCCGAAGGCGCCCAATTTTTGCACACTTTTTATACCGGGCGGCGCTTATAGCGCCGGCCCTGGCTTATCTTCCGCGGATCCTTAGGATCCGCGGGGCCCCGGCGCCTAAGGCGCCCGATCCGGAAGGCGCGAGTACCCACTTTCTGCACTTGGGCACCATTGTTGAGTTGGAGAGCCGTGTGATGGGCAATCATCTCGCACGGTTCGGGGGGCACGATCCATAGGATCTATTTTCTTTTAGGAGGAATGTGTCCGAAGAAACATTTTATGCATATTTGACCCCATATTTTAATACAACCTTTTTTGATCCTGCTGGGGGGGGTGATCCTATTTTATATCAACATTTATTTTGATTTTTTGGTCAATTTTTGGATGGCCTTTATGATAAGCGTCCCTCTATATGCGGGAATCCCCAAACCTTATATGGACAGTCCAATTCAATTTGCGGGCGCCGAAGGCGCCCGAACCGTAGGTTTTTTGCCAAAATCTTTAATTGGAAAAGGGTAATCCGCAGGAAATCTAAAAAAAAGGGGGGCTGGATCCGCTGGATCCGGCTCCGGCTCCGCCCGGTCGATTTTTCTTTGGGGGAGCCCTTCTTTGGCCCCAAAAGGTATCTTTAGCGCCGAAGGCTCCGACCCCCAATTGTTGAGGGGAGGGCGCCGCATCTTCCGTTGGTGCCCGGTCGCTGGGTTCGGTACCGATAAGCTAAGCCCAGTCCTTAAAAGTAAATTCTTAAAAGCCCTTTTGAGATCCTCAGAGACTTTACGTGGGAGATCTATAAAATGAAAAAAAAAAGATTCTACGAATTTCCTTTCAATAATCGAACCGTAGGTTCGAAAAACGACCAGGATCCGCTGGATCCGTCTCCGGATAGGGCCCGCGGGGCCCTGAGCTCCGATAGGCGCCTTCGGGGCGGGCTCCAGTGGGAGCCCAACCTAGGCAAAAAAAAGGGGTGCCTCGGCGCCGGCGCGGTGCCAACGGGATCCGAAGGATCCCCTACGGCGCCCGCCCATCCTTTTTTGCTCCACCGTTGACCTTTGGTCAATTGAATGGTCGTTCGAACGGGCCCGATGGCCTGATTATTTTATGGGCGCCTTCGGCGCCGATCCATCGGAAGGGATCCAACGGATCCCGATTGAAAACAAGTAAAAACCGCCCCGCAGGGGCCCTACGAATCCTTTGGATTCGCAAAGGCGCTTTTTGTGCTCCCTGTTGCGTTGGGGTTGGGCTCCTACTGGAGCCCAAATTCCCGGACAACGACCTTTGGTCGGGCCCCCAAAAGATTTCTTTTTGGGGCCCGGGCGCCTTCGGCGCCCGTTTCGCCCCCATTTACCTGCGCCTTTGGCGTCCATCTTTCACATTCCTTTCTGTCATCCTGAGTAATAGGGTTGATGGATGGAGCTGGCGTATTTAAAATAATTGGCGCAAAAAAGGGGACTTTGGGCTCCAGTGGGAGCCCAACCCAGGCGCCTTTGGCGCCCCAACCGGGGGGTTTTGGAAACCCCCTTAGTCCCTCGGACCCCCCCCGGGTCCCAGGTGGTTTTTTTCGATGACTGCTTCGCGCCTCCCCCTTTTTAAAATATAATATTAAAAACAATACTTTTCGGGATGTATCCCTCAGCTTCACCACAAAAAAAATGGAATATGAATTAATTTTAGGTCCGAAAGAAGGTGCAACTGGTTTTTTTTTAAAAAAAGAATTAGGATTTGGCACTATTTCATTCGATAGAAAAGGATCAATAAAATACCACATAAAAAATGAAATGCATTTTAATAAGTTGGGATCCTTCGGATCCCTACTCAAAATGCCCTCGATACTTGGTAGAGATCCAGAAAACCCGGCAGGAGGTCCTGCTATAAAAATATTAGAAAGCGCCGAAGGCTTCGAGGCGGTTTCGGCCACACGAACCGACGGACCGGCGCCTTCGGCGCCCCCGGCGACCTTCGGCGCCCCCAAAAGGTATCGTGGGGCGCCAAAGGCGCCTACCCCCCAATTGGTCGTTTGGGGGCCCAATTTTAATTTCGATGCTTGATTATCCGGGTTTTTTGAAACAACTTGCTCCTTTCAAATCGGATCCGTTGGATGGGCCCCCGGGGCCCGATCAAAAATGGGTAAGTACTCGGTCTCTTTTTTTGAAAAGGCGGGGCGCCGCCGACCGGTTTTTCGACCAAAGGGCGCCTTCGGCGCTCGGTCGTTGGTCAATAGGCGCCCCGCCGGACCTACGATAAGGGTTTACCCGCCGTTTAAATCATCTTTTGGCATCGGCGCGTATCCCGATAATGCTCCCCCCCTTTTTAATCCTAGCCGAGACGGGTTAAATAATGTAAAACTTAGTATTTTTGTTAGACACAACAACAAAATAGCCCTTTCAGTTATTAAAAACTATTTTGGTGGACACATAGTAAAAGAAGGGACGAACCATAGACGGGGCGCCTTGGCGTCCTTTTTAACACCGGTTGGGCGCCAAAGGCGCCGATCCAACGGATCCGATCGGTCGACGGCGCCCGTTTATACAAACCCGGCCCGGTCATCTGCATTCAATATTAATACATCCAAAACCCATACAACTCCTATGTTTTATAAGCGTGCTGCTTCTTTTGCCTACGGCCTGTCCAATAAAAAAGCTTTAAAAAAATTAATAAATGTTCTTGAACGGGCTAAATTGAAAACGAAAACAAGAATTGAGTTTTTAAAATGGGCTAAGATTTTTCGATTGATAATGGAAAGTCAAACAGCCTCAACTCCTTTAACAAAAAGAAACAAAAAAAGAATAAAAGATTTCTTTCTTTTGAGGGGGCAAAAGGGATCCTTCTAGGTAGAATTTTGTAATTATCCCTCTATTTCTTTTTTTTTCATTGTCAGATAAAAGATAAAGTCCAAGCAACGTGAACGGTCGAAGCGACCTTCGGTTAATCGGCCCGGCGCCTTCGGCGCCGGTCCGCCAATCGGTCGCTTGCGGCCCGATAGCTCGCATCCAGAGGTTTGTTATAGCCGAAAAGTTTAGGGGGGCAAGAGGCCGTTTTTGTCCGTCGGCGCCTTCGGCGCCTCGGACTACATATGGGCCCTCAGCCGGGCCTACCGATAGGCGCCATAGGCGCCTTTGGGGCCAATGTACTCTTTTATTTTTTTTATTTCGCTATATGCTAAAAAACCCCCGGCCATATCTGGCCTAGAATTCAAGGGAAGATTTTTGAATCGGCGCCTTCGGCGCCTACCGGGCATAGCACAGCACCCCCCCCCCCGGCTTAGTAAAAAAGACCGGCTTGTTCCGGACCCCTTTATTTTATAGGGGGGCCGACTGACCAACGACCGATTGACCTTCTATTTTTGGTCAGTCAATCGGTCGCCGGCCCCGGCCTTATAGAACAGGTGGGTTATTAGCAGGTAACAAAAAAAACTTTGACGAGGGGGTCCTTTTGGCTTCGTAGGGCGCCGAAGGCGCCGAACCAATTGTTTTGGGGGCGCTGCGAGGCGTCCCGCCCCGCCGCTTCTGGCGCCCAGACGTATTTAACCGTCCGGGCCGGACCCTTTTTGGCCTATAGGGATCCTTTTGATCCCGAGGGGGTCCTTCGGACCCGGGGCCCTTCGGGCCCCGGCCCCAAGGTCGATTGGGCCCCCAAAAGGAGTTTTTATAGCTCCGATTCGGTACCGAAAAGATACCTTATAGGGATCCTATGGATCCCTTTCGTGTCGGTGTTATTGAAACCTCAGAGACTTTACGCGAAACAACTCCAAGAAGTTTTAGCTTAGACATTCAACGGGCTCCCACTGGAGCCCCAGCGATGCATAGGCCCCTTGGGCCCAGACATAAGAAGAATGAATTGAGTGCTATCATCACTATTATTTCTCCCCCCCTTAATGGGTATTTTTCATTTATTAACAGCTGGGGCCTTAAAGAGCCCCGCCCGACAATGGGGGTCCTACGGATCCGCTTTAAAAAGAATAGCTTTATTTTGATCTTTTATTTCCTTAATTAGTACTATAATTTTATGATTATCATTAGATCAAGAAGGGGGATTTACCCCTTTGATGGATATTGATTGAATAGAAGGACCAGAAAAAATTATACCGATTACAATGGGGGGTCCTTTAGTTTTTGCTGTCGACGGTATATCCATTTATTTTATAATTTTAACTGGTTTTATAGTTCCTTGCTCTATTTTAATTAGTTGACATTCAGTCAAGTACTTGACTAAAGGTTTTCTAATTTGTATGTTAATACTAGAATTTTTATTATATGCGGTATTTTCTGTATTAGATATATTTATGTTTTATATTTTATTTGAAGGAGTATTAATTCCAATGTATTTAATATTAGGAATCTGAGGGTCAAGAGAAGAAAAAATGCAAGCAGCTTATTATTTCTTTTTTTACACTTTAATAGGTTCAGTCTTAATGTTATTATGTTTGTTTAGTTTATATAATATACATGGAACAACAGATTATTTAACACTTGCGAGCTGTAGCCATGTTCCTTCTCAACAACAACAAAAATGAATATTTTTAGGGATTTTCCTAGCAATGGCAGTAAAAATCCCTATTTTCCCTTTTCATATATGATTACCAAAAGCACATGTTGAGGCGCCTGTTGCTGGTTCTGTCTTATTAGCCGGGATTTTATTGAAATTAGGTGGTTATGGTTTAGTTCGTTTATCTTGGCCTATTTTACCTTTAGGTGCTCAAAATTTAGCACCAGCAGTTATAGCAATGGGAATTGTTGGAATAGTATACGGGTCTTTTGCGACTTGTCGTCAAATAGATGTTAAAAGGCTTGTCGCCTATTCATCTGTTGCACATATGGGTTTAGTTTCAATAACGTTAGTCACTCACGATATTATTGGATTAACTGGTTCTATTTTTATTATGTTAGCCCATGGTATCGTTAGTTCTTTGTTATTTATTCTTGTCACTATTTTATATGATAGACATCATACTAGATTAATAAAATACTATAGAGGTCTATCTATAACTATGCCTATTTGGGGTACTATTATGATAGTTACTTCTCTTGCTAATGTAGCGGTCCCCCCTAGTGGAAACTTTATTGGAGAATATTTATCTATTTTATCCAGTTTTAATTGAAACCCTATAATTGGCGTCTTTGTTTGTTCAGGTGTTATTTTATCTGCAGTTTATTCTTTTTATTTTGCAAACAGAGTTACATTTGGTGCTTCCGGAAGTTTGATCACCTCTCCGAGGGATGTAAATCGAAGAGAATTTTATATTACGGCTTCTATGATCTTTTTCGCATTTCTAATAGGGGTTTATCCCATATTTATTTTAGAAGTAATCCAAAATTCACTATTTTTTATTGCCTTATAGGGAACAAGG